CCAAGGTCGTGAGTGGCCAAGAGGGCCCACTTGGAGACTTGGGATCTCAGCAGAAAATACGAAGGTTGCTTAAAGCCGGCCGATAGGCAAAATCAAATCAACTAGTTTAGTTCTGATCTGAGTAGGCTCATAATAGGGAATACTCTAACCCTGGGAACCGGGGCCTGGCCATCCTTCGTTTGCGGTTGACGTTCCGTCGACAGTTGAATGTTTTGATCTGGTTCGATTAAGAGGTCGAGGGCACTCTGCGAAGGAAGAAATCAAAAAGCTAAGGCTGACGATCTACTAAAGGGATCAATTCGGCTTGTAAAAATGACAGGGGTTAGGAAAGAATGGCGAATAGTATTACTAGACTGCGCGAGATTTCCATCACCACGTGTCTCGTCGCTATCCTAAACCCTATCCGGCTTGGATCGATAGTCTACCATTTCCGCCTGGGTATGTAATGGAATTCTATGTTCAATGCTTTTGGCAAGCCAGAGCAAGACTTGGCGGCACACTTTCTTTCCCCTTCAAGCGGGATTGGGGACTGGACGTTTTCTTTCAAGTCCTCTTTCACTAGGGTCAATGCTGCTTTTAAGCTTAATAGAATGCTTTGGAGAAGACCTTTCCCCTACTGCGAATGAGCTAGAACCAGGGATTACCTTTTATACCAGAGATGACCTTCTACGCCTACCTCAACCTCTTGCTGTAGTGCCTGTAACGAAGGAAAGACTATTCGAGACAAAAAGTGAGCCTTACTCGGGCTAAGCTAGTACCATAGATTATTAGTAGATTAGATATACTCAATAGCTGATTGCGAGGCTTTTTTCGAACAACAGAACGGATTGAATTTCCTGTCTTGAAACGATGAGAGACCATTCTACTGCCAACGGTGGAGGAAAAACAATTCTTGCTGGAAAGGGTGGAAGTTCTCGCTGGCTAGCGTCATAGAATACTGCCCGTGAAGGGGGCTGGAAGGAGAGTGATAGTTCCTAGTGACAACAGCGGATAAACAAGAAAATAGCAGCTGTGACTACCGGTTGTTATCCCGATCTAAAGTGGCAGCCTATCTAAAAACAGCTGATACCAAAACAAGAAAATAACGGTTATATCTATTATCGGTTGGTTCATGCTTCCGAATTGGTATTGATGGGAGGATGGAAAGCTTATTGGAGGCCCCAGAAACAACTGGTGGGACTAAGCTTTCTTCGGCTAGCTTAGGGTTGGTTTAGCTATTTTTCTCGGCATTCCGCTTCCCTTCTTCTCTTGCCGATTCCGATGGGCTGACTTGGTCATAGCTACCCCCCCCCTCCTTGAAGTGGGCGTTTCGCGTCCTTGTCAATTCAAGCAAACCCATACAATCTTATTCAAATCATCATTTTGTCGTATTCACTCTTTCATATCCACCCCTCCTTTTGATGGTTCATGCAATCCAAGGATTCAGTTGAGAATTAGACCAATTCCTTTCGGCAAGACCCCTATTTACCCATTTCTTTCAACAGCAGAGGAGAAAGCTTCTTTTCAGCCTTGTTCTCTGTTTCGTGGTCAAAGCTAGTCTTGTCGGACTAGGAGCTCCACTAGGCTTGACCGTGGGAAATTGACTATTGACTTATGAAAGATAAAGAAAGAATGACGTAGGTAGACTAACTAGAAGTAGTAGGAGTACCCGTCGAAGGGCAAATTCATCATTTAGAAAAGATCCGATACCAAGTGAAAGCAAGCTAGCTGTTGGTGCTATAGTCAGTCCGTGGTCAGCATACTGAGAGTCGTCTTCTTGCTGTTGTTGAATGTGAAGCTTAGCTCTTGTTTAGCAAAAGTCGTATTCGGATTCTGCTTGAGCGGCCTTCTCTCTCTGAGTTAGGGCAAAGGTAGTTCGGTAAGCCTCGTAATCTATGTGAAGGTTCGTAAAAACAGTGAAAAAAGTAGGAGCTAGCTTGAATTGAAGTGGAGAAGACAAGATGGACTGGCTATCGACTTTGCTAACGAATGAGACTCTTATTCAATTTCTCTCTTGTGGGTGTGGGGCGTACTTCATACTACAGCAGGCCGCAACCGTTGGGGAAAGCCTACCAATGAGGTACACTTGGGGTCAGAAAGCAAGGAACTCCTTTGATATCGGCCTGACCCGGTCTGCTGAGTTTCACATAGTGAAACGAATAGTTCAACTCATTTCGTTTATCAACTCATTTGAAACGATACGTATCTTTTGGTTGATTCAAGTCTAAGTAGCATCAAACAAAGCGAGATAAAGGTGAGGTGGTTTCTCCAGCAGGCATGGAAAAAGAAAAAAGGAGAAGACTCACCTCTCTCACCAGACTCGTCCCTTGTTTTCTTGTATGGGAACCCCATTCTTTAATGAGAGATTTATGAAAAGCCTTTCTCAAGCTCATCTCAGATTCATTAAGGAATCAGACATAGCCTGGTTCTATTCATAACAGGCAACGGGGGGTTGGTATTTCACTATAATCGAAAGGCTAATTGAAGCAACCTTTCCCCTTCCTCATACAAAAGCCCTTCTATTTTAAAATAACCGATTCTTGAGCGGTCTCAATGACAGCTATATTACTAAACAGTTACTCCTGCTAACTCCCCGTTGAGTCAGTTTCATGTGCTTTCGGGAAAGCCTAGAATAAGTAATTCTTAAAGTTCTGATTGAGGCAGTACGGTAATAACCTATCCTTTAGAGCTACCAGAGACTATGAAAGAGGGTGAAACTTCTTCCGTTCATGATAATCTTAAATAAGACATCTTTCTTACTATATATATGATTTAATATATGATTTAACGAAAAGAGGTTTATAGTCAGTGTGCTGCGAGTGCTTTGGTCCAACTTGACATCTTAGATGCTCCCAACTCAATGGGAGAGAGGGAAATGGACCTAGTTAGTCATCCGGGAACTTCCAACTTCCAAGACGGCTCCGGAGCACATTAGTGCATGAAAGCGAAGTGCTAAAAAGGTAGTGCGTACGCGAAGAAGGATCCTGTAATAGGGTGATTCTCTGTCCGAGACAACAAATAAATTACCTAGGACTGCTATAACTCACATGATTAGATAAGAAGAACTATCTACCTCCTCACGGGAAGAGTAGAAAAAGGTCTTCCTGACCAGGAAAATGGACGAAGGGATATAAAGAAGCAGGTCTGGTCCCATGATATCTGTTGTACAAGAGCTAGTACCCTAGTCTAGTTATACGTATAGTAACTCGTACGTTGCTGTGGTTGGTTTACTCTATATAATAATATATACCCGTTGCCGGTCTCTTCCGACTCGGTGAATCGAAGACTAATAAAAGAACAACTCCTGACCATAAGCTCGCTTGTGTTGAAAGAGTAAGTCTTTGATGAGCAAAAGCAGCCTTAGTAGGACTAGCCTTCCAACTAAGGGACGAAGTAACGAGACTTAACAACTTCCATTCAATTCCACGAGTTCTGAAAGGAGAGGACCTTTGGAAGACGGACAGGGGAAAAGAAGTTGATTCTATATCTGTTGTTTAGAGCAAAGCCCGGAAGCAGCAATCTTTATCGATTGGCGACACCAAATCTTAATCAAGTTATCCCCTATAGGGGTATTCTGGTCTATCGTGATACCTCTGTTCCTAAGTTAAATTCTACCGACCTTGACTGGGTCTTTCGAGGTCAATGTCTTATCCTTACGAACCCCCACCCCTTCTATCAGCAGAAGTCACAGCAGCAATTTGGTGTCCGTCATGGAAGTATCCTTCACTACTTGGACAGCTGAATGCTTAGTGGGATCCAGCTTATTTGAGATAGGAGCAGGCACCAATGGATCACTCATAACTTGCATATCGGGTTGTTGAATGGAATCAATGCCACTCTCTCCCACTTGGCACACTTCCATAATGGACAATCTGCATGGGGACGACTCTCTGCTGGACTTAGGATTTTTACTACTACTCCCCACATGATCCTTGGTCAATACTCGTGGGGACCTCAGAGTATTTGGCTTGTCCCGATTAGCATTTTTGGGTTCGCCTGTACATCAACCCTGTCAGTAGCATCGCCGACATCATTTATAATAATACCCGGTTGACGTCTAACAGCAGTTACAGGCCCAGTGTTCTGCCTAGGGCCAGTACGACGAGGCCTTCGGCCAACATCCAAGGGCCGTAGGGTGAGGTTGCAGAGCGCGCTAGGCGTGCATTGAGTTCAATTCCTTGCTTGTTGCGTAGCTGAATGGGACTGGTGTAGTGCGGGCTTGAGCTTCGGTTCGCTCGTACGTTTCATAGGGCTATGTCTGCCAGAGGATCCCTGTTCTTGCTAAGGTTAAGCTTGGTTCCGACTGTAAACCCATCTATTGACTTAGATGAGTATCGTTTTTAGCGTGAAACCTGCTTGGTCTTCGTCCCTTTGCTCTTTCCCAAATAGGTAGGTGTTGGTGTAGCATGGGACTTCCATTTCGGTTGATTTCGCACTAATATGGTGTAACATTCTTACCATGGGGGGGCTTTGTCAGTGATAGGTTCAATCTATTCTGGAATGCCTAAGACCGCCTCAGTTGACTTAACTGCTTGAGCAGCCCGATCAATTCATGAATACAGGGAAGTGGGAAGAGTTGGCCTTGTGTTCCATCCGGTCTAACAGCAGATGATCGGGAATCTTATTGAGGAGAGCGATAAAGGCACAGAGGGGTCAAGATCTCTATATACTTCCCAGGGAGGTCAAATCTGTAAGGCTATTACGTATTAACAACCCGGTCCTGAAACACCTGTCAAAGTCTACTGGGAATGTAGAAGTATATTATTTATGTATGAAGTCTCCTACTGGCTTGCTTGCCATCTCTCTTGGTCCTGCCGAGGGGAAGGCGGTAGCAGGCAGGTCCGGGATGGGGACCAGAAATCGACGAACGCATTAGTTGTGCCTACTGCCTCCCGGGGCTAGGCGTAGCAACGAACGAATAGGGGTAAGAGGGTGGGGGCCACTCGGATCGGATTCAAGGAAGGGGATGGATCGGTCGAGAGCTTGGATCCAGGTCATTGCTACGCTCGTTCGTACTCCTTGATGGAAGAATGGTCAGCCGACGGGCGCGGGTTTGGGACAAGGAGATGGCTGGGTTGATATCTGCGCCCTAGCATCGGAAGAGATAAAAGAGATAAGAGGTAGGGTTGGGCCAGTTGGTGCTAGCAGCCAGGAGAGAGAAAGAGATGCGGATGAAAGTGATCCAAAGTCAGTAGACCTTACTTCTGATCCTAGTGGCTATGGCTCAGAAGCGGATAAAAATAAGTAAGGATTCGACTAGCTTTGAGCTCTTTCTCGGGGATTTTCTTATGGTCTCTAGCTTGGCTTCTTCTCACGAATTGGATTCGAACCAATCAATCTCCGATACCTTTAGTAGATCGTGAGTGGGTCTGTCGTCCTCCTCATTATAGTCCTTCTAGAATCAATAGCATTTCGTCGGAATACATCCTGTCTTTTCACCTTAGTAGTCCTATGCATAGTCAGTACTATAGCCCCAATCATGGCTACTAATAAAATAAGACTAGAAACCAAAAACCAGACAAAATAGTAAGTATAAAGTAAATTGCCCAATGTTTCCAAATTCGTCCAACTTCGTACCTTTCCGGCATAAACCGTATATCTCAGAGAGGTCGTATTTCTTTGGGTTGGTAGTAATGGAATGGTTTCATTATCTAAAATGAAGAACATTTCCCACCAAAAGATCAGTCCAATAATACCACTCACTGGTAAATAGCGCAATACTTCTTCGTGAATCTCCGCTATTTGAATATGGAACATCATAACAACGAATAGGAATGAAACGGCTATAGCTCCTATATAAACTACTGGGAAGATCATAGCGGAAAAGTCGAGACCTAACAAAAGAAGTAAACCTGAAGTGTTGCGAAAGACTGGGATGGGAAACGAAACGGAATGTACCGGATTTTTAGCACGTACAACCATCAAACCAGAGACCAAAGCCGGGCTCGACAAAACAGAAAGTATCATGGTACGTCGTCCTTCACTGAACTGGAACTTTCATGCTAGTTCTTGCTCCAAACCAGCATGAAAGTCGATCTATTACGTACGACCAGCGCGGTTGTTCATATTTCATTTTCTTCTTCCCAAGCCCTTCTTAGAGAGCATTCACTAAGTTACTTACGATCTCTCGATTTCTTATGTGCCCGGGTCGATCAGAGGTTCGGCTTGCTTCTTCCCCACCTTTTAGCGTTCTGGGCAATAAAGAAACCCGAAATCAAAAAGAAAGAAGAGAAATTGGGCCATGTTTCCCGAGGGAGGCCACCTTCTCTCAGGCCAGCAGTCGACTAGAAGTAGAAGACTGCTCTATGAGGGCTTCCCTATTTGGATCTCTATCCATGGAGATACCTATCTATATAGAAAGAGATCTATCTATGAATCGATCTCGACTATTCTCTATCCGGATAGAGATGTCCCTATGAGCGACTACGCCGATCTTTATATGTTTTGGCCACGTCCGTTTCCGCTCCGAAGAGGAAGGTTTGAATCTTTCAATCTTATGTCGTGAGGGATGTGATCTATGTTAGGTCCATAAGATACCACAGCTTTTAGTGTTCTATGATTGACCTCCGAATAATGAGTAGGTAGTTCGATCCTTTTGATTCTTCTCTGAATACTAAACTGATGGGAGGATGCAGAGCAATAGATCAAATTACTATATGTAGGTAAAGAAGAGTTGTAAACTATAGAACTTCTTGTTCGAGTAGGAAGATTTCGGTTTTTCTCGTTCCTTCTCTTCTTCGATAAGAATAAGGATTTGAAATGATACAAATTCCTCTTCATTCTATTGTGCTCCGCGAAGGAACCGCCTAAGCATACTTTTTCGGATCCAAACTTCTTTGTTCTTTCTAAGTCTTCTTCTTGCATAGAAGAACGTAACTTTTGCAAAAACGGGGATTTGAGTAGTAAGCGGCATCCCTTCTTAGTTTTTAGTAGTAGGCGGCATTCCTTCTTAGTTTTTAGTAGTAGGAACCATTCTGTTTTTCTTCTTCTCCCCCTTCTTACCCGGTGACCCAGGAATTTGCCTATTATTTTTTCAACTGATTTTTTGATATAGAAAGATTTCCTTATTTCTTCACCGCGGGTTCTCGCGTAATTTTCTTGAAAAGATATTATATCACCGTGGGAAACTTTAAAATGAGTAATGTTTACTATTCCATTATTCACACACACTTTTCGATGACTTATCGGCTGCCTTGCTTGAGGAATAGTTTCACAAAAATGGAGACGAACCGGAATAACGTCCAATCTTGTTTCTGGATTGAGTAGAAAAGGGATATATGAAGTTCGTTTTGTTCCTCTGTGCATCTTTGTGATGGGTAAATTCCCATGAAAAAGGGGCAACTTTCGTGTAGTTTGTAATTGGATGTAACTGTTACGATTTTTTCTCGGAGAAATCTTTTTCTTAATATAGCTTTTCTTCTTTCTCAATTTTCGGAGAATGCGACGTTGTATTATTGTAAGTTCTCTCTTCCGAACATTTCCTGAAAGTAGACGACAAGTTTTAAATCTTAATGCAGGCAAGGCATATCTCATTGAATCAGTCTTTTTCGCCACATCGCGTATAACGGGAATCGAACCCTCTCTGCTGCTGGCGGGCGGATGGAGAATGTCCTACTTCGATCCAGCAACTTGTTAGGAGTAGGTTTTATTCCAGAACCCTTTTCTCCTTTATTTATTAATAAATATAATAAGGTAAGCTTCGCTAACCTTTCTTCAGCTGGTGCGCAGGTTTTGAACAAACGTTTTCCCCTTACTCTAAAAGAGGGTGTAATGAATAGAGATCTCCTGCCAGCCTTCCTATCACTTCGTTCGAGAGATCTGATCTCATCGGGCCGGGCGAAGGAAGCCTACTATACGTATACTAGATTAGTAAGCGGTGAAATACAAAAAAAAACGAAATCCAATTTCAGCGAACTATTTTAGCTATCAGTGTGATTGATCAGAGCCCTAAAAAAAAAGGGGGTCTCCTGGTTTGTATAAGTCAAGTGTATAGTTTACTCGAGCTCTCATTAGTAATTAGTAATTGAAAAGGAGTACTAGTGTCAAAGTAAGTTTTCATTTCTTGCAAATATGTTTCCAGAATGGCTTCGTCAACAGGGTTCCCCCTATTATTATAGAAAAGTCATTCGCGGATTGCCGACCAATTCCTTTATTGCCCTCTCCTCTCCTTTCAGTCGAGCGACTACGTGCCTTTCAGTCGAGTCACTTCGTACCTTTCTGGCGGGTATCCATCTATCCGGAGTTGCCTTTCAACTTCCATTTCTACCTCTACATGGCTTTTTACGAATTGAAGCGCAGAATCTCGGGGGGTGTGTATTTGCCAAAATCAAACCTTCTTGAAAGAAGGCTTTCTAGCTGGGTTTTTCGCTCCACTTCCGCGATCAGGGGCCGTTCTAGCTCATCCCAAAGTCTATCTTAGATTATTTCCTGAGCCCCCTCCGGTTGTGTTGTTGAGGCGAGTTTTGGACCGAAGATGATGCCTCTCCCCGGTTCCCATAAGCCTCTTCAATCCAAGAATCTCCCGAGATTGATGAGGGTAAGGGAGAGGAGGACAATGAATCTTCTTGACCCGCACATTCCGCTGTTTCGACAAGAAAATAAAAGGAGACCCCCAAAAGGGAAATGGTCCAAACGAGTTCGATAATATAATAAATAGATAGACCAAAAATCCTTTGCGGGATTGGATTTTTTTGATAGTGGAAATGCCATAAAGCGCGAACCAAGATCCATGATACGAACACAAAAACCAAGACAAGAAATAACAGGAGATCATGATGCAAGTTTTCAATTCGTATCTAGAAAGAATTGAAAAGACCACCTGAGAAGCTTATTCTCTACCATAGATAGTAGCTAAAAGAATTATGATTGAAAATGACTTGAGCTGCTCGTAGAAATGATTCCAGAACGGATCAAGAATTCGTTTCTTACTTGATAGATGTTCTGTCCTAACTTGACTACTACAATAACCTCTAGCAGAAATGATCATATTATTCCGAAAAATGATCATATTAAGCCTAATAATAGAAACCAACTCTCCTGTGTAAAATGGCATTTTGAAAGCAATGCCAGGTCTTTTTCTACTAAGTAATGTGCTAAACAATCTAGAGTTCATCTTTGAATTGTTTTACCATCCACTATCATTACCGACAACCAGACATATCGACCTCGGCAATCTCTAGATGGGAGTTGGTACCTAGATACACCGACGCTGTAGAACAAAATTCTTTGAATTCTCTCTGCCGGGCTTCTGGGTTACCCGGAATCTGCTAAACAAACTCATCCCGTCTTAGTCTTAGGGGACTTTTTGAGTTTGTTTAGCACATTACTTAGTCGAGAGGTCTTTGATACCTCTCATTCTTTTCGATCTTGTACCCTATGTAGGCTCTTTAATACTCAACTTTCTTTTCTATGATAGTCGGTTTTTTACTATAACTCAAACTAAAAGTAAAGATATTCTATATTTTATTAGAATAGAAGTGGTTGTTTTATGTTTATAGAATAAAGATTTCTTTGATACTCATTTTTTTTTAGGTAGGTTTGGGTATAGCAGGACTTGAACCTGCGACCATTAGGTTAAAAGCCCAATGCTCTACCAACTGAGCTATACACCCCCCAAAAAAAGATTCTTTTTATTAGTAAATAAAGATTGGTTCGGAAAAGAAGGCGGCCCCTTGGCTGCTCATCATAAAGGGCGCGGCTCTATATGAGGTTCGTACTGCAGAGCAACGTAAGGGCGCGCGTTAGCACTCCTGCAAGAAAACGAAAACAAAGTTTCGCCTTTTTCGATATGAGAAAGATGCGCTCAAGCACCCAACCCATACTTTGTTCTGCTTGCTGAAGCCTTACTCAACAAGGACCTTTCTTTTTTTAGTAAAAGGTTGCTTTTTTCCACTCATTGAAGATTCTATCTACAAAAGAAAGTCAACGGAAGATACTAAAATGGCTCTCACTGACACCATCTACGATAAGGTGGGGTCGTCTTTCTTTCCAGCCGCCATACGCTTTGCCTTAAAGCCTTTTT